TTCTTAATTCTATAGGGTTGAATAAAAATTCAATTGACCATTTGATATAATTGCTATGCTTAGTGTGTGACTCGTTGGTTTTTTAGGGTTAGGATTAAAAAAGGACCAGCCCCATAGTATGAACTAATAACCAACTCATCACTTCGTATTATCTGGATATAAAGAACCAGTCAAGATATGATAAATCAGTCATATCTTTGTAGCAACTGAAATTTTTTTTTGCATAAACTTTAATTAGAAGTTGTAAAACAAAATGAAAGAAGTAAAGGTGTGGATAAATGGAAGGATGAGAGAAAGAGAGAAAAAGAATATCAATGATATAGAATTCCAATATGTAAGGTCTACGAGTCATCTCATAAAAGACAGTGTAATAAAGCATCAATACTAATTGATTCATCCATAATTAAATATTAAATGAATCAAGAAAAAAATAAAGAGCTTGGAGCCAATAAAGACTAAGAAGATTGACTCAGGAACAAATTGGATTATGAGCTCCATTGTAAAATTCGGACCTAATCATTAAGTACGAAGCGATGGGAACGATGGAACCTGTGCATGCAAAAGATTTTATTGAAAAAATGAATCTTAATGATTCACTAGTCGGGATGGCGAAATGAACCGGAGATTAATTCATCTATTGGGAGAAGTCACGAACGAGCCCTACAAATGAAATAGAGATTGAAAGAGTAAATATTCGCCCGCGAAAACTTTTTTTTTTAGTTGCTAAACTTGGATAAAGGACAAAACAAAATAAAGATTTTTTAGAACGTTCTAAAAAAAACTATTTTTTACAAAAAATGTTAATCATTTCAATTAAATGTTTTTAATCCTTTTATTCGTGAGGAGCTGGATGAGAAGAAACTCTCACGTCCGGTTCTGTAGTAGAGATGGAATTGTGAAACAACCATCAACTATAACCCCAAAAGAACTAGATTCCGTAAACAACATAGAGGAAGAATGAAGGGAATATCTTATCGAGGTAATCATATTTGTTTCGGTAAATATGCTCTTCAGGCACTTGAACCTGCTTGGATCACATCTAGACAAATCGAAGCAGGTCGACGAGCAATGACACGAAATGCACGCCGTGGTGGAAAAATATGGGTCCGTATATTTCCAGACAAACCGGTTACAGTAAGACCCGCTGAAACACGTATGGGTTCGGGAAAGGGATCCCCTGAATATTGGGTAGCTGTTGTTAAACCAGGTCGAATACTATACGAAATGGGTGGAGTAACCGAAAATATAGCTAGAAGGGCTATTTCAATAGCAGCATCCAAAATGCCTATACGAACTCAATTCATTATTTCAGGATAAAAATGTAGAACCAACAGAAATGAATCTTGGGGATGAAAGTTTCTTTTTTTGGACAAAAAATATTCTTTTTTTTTCTTCATCCTTTGCATTGGAAGAATAGACTAAAAAATTGATATGATTCAACCTCAGACCCATTTAAATGTAGCAGATAACAGCGGGGCTCGAGAATTGATGTGTATTCGAATCATAGGAGCTAGCAATCGTCGATATGCTCATATTGGTGACGTTATTGTTGCTGTGATCAAAGAAGCAGTACCAAATATGCCCCTAGAAAAATCAGAAGTAGTCAGAGCTGTAATTGTTCGTACCTGTAAAGAACTTAAACGTGACAGCGGTATGATAATACGATATGATGACAATGCTGCAGTTGTGATTGATCAAGAAGGAAATCCAAAAGGAACTAGAATTTTTGGTGCGATCCCCCGGGAATTGAGACAATTCCATTTTACTAAAATAGTTTCATTAGCTCCCGAGGTATTATAAAATGAGATCACTGATATGTTTATAGTGGGTATTTGAAAGAAATAGATTAAGAACTAGATTAATTAGTAGATTGTGTCTCACGCATATACCTTTAATAATTCATATTCATAAAACAAATAAGTAAAAAAAAAAAAAAGAAAAACATGTTGATTATATCCAATTTTGGGGCACCCATAATTTTAGTTCACCATGGGTAGGGACACTATTGCTGAGATAATAACCTCTATACGAAATGCTGATATGGATAGAAAAAGAGTGGTTCGCATCGCATCTACTAATATTACCGAAAATATTGTTAAAATACTTTTCCGAGAAGGTTTTATTGAAAACGTTAGAAAACATCGAGAAAAAAACAAATCTTTTTTGGTTTTAAACCTGCGGCATAGAAGGAATAGGAAAAGACTCTATCGAAATTTTTTAAATTTAAAACGGATCAGTCGACCCGGTCTACGAATCTATTCTAACTCCCAACGAATTCCTAGAATTTTAGGTGGGATGGGGATTGTAATTCTTTCTACTTCTCGAGGTATAATGACAGACCGAGAGGCTCGACTCGAAGGAATCGGCGGAGAAATTTTGTGTTATATATGGTAATCCTTTTAATATCCAAATTGGATCCGAAACTTCTTCCTATTTCTAAAAAAAAGAAAAGGGACGAGTTGTCTAATATCGTTCCTCCTCCATTAGTTGATACTTCAAGGAGGCTTTACCTGGAATGAAAGAACAAAAATGGATTCATGAAGGTTTAATTACGGAATCGCTTCCCAATGGTATGTTCCGGGTTCGGTTAGATAATGAAGATCTGATCCTGGGTTATGTTTCAGGAAAGATCCGGCGTAGTTTTATACGGATACTGCCAGGAGATAGAGTCAAAATTGAAGTAAGTCGTTATGATTCAACCAGAGGACGTATAATTTATCGACTCCGCAACAAGGATTGGAAGGATTAGGTGGTTTTTATTCAATATGATTCGAGATGAAAAATTTCAAGAAACTTATTTTCTTCCAAGAAGTAGATTCAGAATTAAGATAAGGAATGACAAATATGAAAATAAGAGCTTCTGTTCGTAAAATTTGTGAAAAATGTCGCCTAATCCGTAGACGGGGGCGCATTATAGTAATTTGTTCCAACCCGAGACATAAACAAAGACAAGGATAATCAGACTCACTAAAGGACTCGATGTACAAATAAGGAATCTGTTTTGACATGAAATGGATATATCCATATATCTCTGACTCATATTTATGAGATGATAAAATATGGCAAAAGCTATACCGAAAATTGGTTCACGTAGAAATGGACGTATTGGTTCACGTAAGAGTGCACGTAGAATACCAAAGGGGGTTATTCATGTTCAAGCAAGTTTCAATAATACCATTGTCACGGTTACAGATGTACGGGGTCGGGTGGTTTCTTGGTCCTCAGCGGGTACTTGTGGATTCAAGGGTACGAGAAGAGGGACACCCTTTGCCGCTCAAACTGCAGCAGCAAATGCTATTCGTACAGTAGTAGATCAAGGTATGCAACGAGCAGAAGTCATGATAAAAGGTCCCGGTCTCGGAAGAGACGCAGCATTACGAGCTATTCGTAGAAGTGGTATACTATTAACTTTCGTACGGGATGTAACCCCTATGCCACATAATGGTTGCAGACCCCCGAAAAAAAGACGTGTGTAGAAATGAACATTGAAGAAATTTCAAGAGAAACAAGAGAAATAAATGATTCAATCAAATCAAATAATATTACTATGGTTCGAGAGAAAGTAACAGTATCTACTCGGACACTACAGTGGAAGTGTGTTGAATCAAGAGAAGACAGTAAACGTCTTTATTATGGACGCTTTATTCTGTCTCCACTTATGAAAGGTCAAGCCGACACAATAGGCATTGCGATGCGAAGAGCTTTACTTGGAGAAATAGAAGGAACATGTATCACACGTGTAAAATCTGAGAACGTCCCACATGAATATTCTACCATAGCGGGTATTCAAGAATCGGTCCATGAAATTTTAATGAATTTAAAAGAAATTGTATTGAGAAGTAATCTATATGGAACTTGTGACGCGTCTATTTGTGTCAGAGGTCCAGGATATGTAACTGCTCAAGATATCATCTTACCACCTTATGTAGAAATCGTTGATAATACACAACATATAGCTAGCTTGACAGAACCAATTGATTTGTGTATTGGATTACAAATCAAGAGAAATCGCGGATATCTTATCAAAATGCCACATAACTTTCAAGATGGAAGTTATCCTATAGATGCTGTATTCATGCCTGTTCGAAATGCGAATCATAGTATTCATTCTTATGGGAATGGGAATGAAAAACAAGAGATACTCTTTCTCGAAATATGGACAAATGGGAGTTTAACTCCGAAAGAAGCACTTCATGAAGCCTGCCGGAATTTGATTGATTTATTTATTCCCTTTTTACATAAGGAAGAAGAAAACTTACCTTTAGAGGACAATCAACACACGGTTCCTTTATCCCCTCTTACCTTTCACGATAAATTGGATAAACTCAGAAAAAACAAAAAAAAAATAGCATTGAAATCGATTTTTATTGACCAATCAGAATTCTCTCCCAGGGTCTATAATTGCCTCAAAAGGTCCAATATATATACATTATTGGACCTTTTGAATAACAGTCCGGAAGATCTCATGAAAATTGAACATTTGCGCCTAGAAGATATAAAGCAGATATTGGTCATTCTAGAAAAACATTTCGCAATTGATTTACCAAAAAAGAAGTTTTAAATCTATTGGATTTTTTTTTCGTCTTTTTTTTTTCATTAAGATGAAAATAGGTTTTGAATCTTTAGCACAATTCATATATTCGAAAGAAATTCAGAATTGAATAGATGTATCTAGGGAGAATTCGCTTTCAAGCGACTATTCCCTAGATACACACGTCGTGTTATTTCACAATTGAATCAAATTAAAAAAGACCTAAAGTTAGGGATTTATCAATAGGTAATGTTGCACCAATACCCAACCAAAGAGCGACTGCAGTACCAATCAAAAAGACGGTTGTCGCTACTGGACGACGAAATGGATTTTGGAATTTATTAACATTCTCTAAAAAGGGTACTGTTAATAATCCCGCAGGTACTGAAACCATTAAAAGAACACCCAATAATTTATTGGGCACTGTACGAAGTATTTGAAATACGGGAAAGAAATACCATTCAGGTAA